AAATATATCTTATATAAAAATTATTAGTAATGGTTTATATATATATATATATATATATAAATTATATATATATATATATAATTTAAATTATTAATAAATATAATAATTTATTATTTATTTATTATAATATATAATAATTTAAATTTTTATTAAATTTTAAATTTGAATATTATAAAATAAATTAATATCAAAAAAAAAAAAAAAAATTAATTCTATATAAGAAATTATGTGTATAGATAAAAATTTATGATTTTCAAAATTTATTTATAATTTATTTTACATATAAATTTTAGTATTAATTTTTAATTATTTTAATAATATTTAATAATTTTGTAGTAATTAAAATTAAAAATTTAAGAAATTAAGATTTAGAAATATTAAAATTAATAACAAATTTTGTGCCAGCAGTTGCGGTTATACAAAATAATTGAATTAAATTTTTTCAGTATATAATTAATGAATAATATATATATATATATATATATATATATATAAAATTAAATATTAAATTATTAGGTGAAATTTTAATTTAATTAAAATTTTATTTAATTTCATGATTTAATAAATTTTGATTTAAACTAGGATTAGATACCCTATTATTAAAAACTTAATTTAATATACTAAAATAGTAGATAATTAATTATTGAAACTTAAATAATTTGGCGGTATTTTAGTTCATTTAGAGGAATCTGTTTAATAATTGATATTCCACGAATAAATTTACTTAATTTATTATTTTATATATCGTTGTTAAAAAAATATTTTTAAATAAAAATAATATTTAAAAATTAAAATAAGAAATTAATTCAAATCAAGATGTAGATTATAATTAAGAATATAATGGATTACAATAAATTTATTTAAATGGATATTATTTTGTAATAAATAATTGAAAGTGGATTTAAATGTAATTTTATTTATTTTAATAAAATGGTTATAAATTGGAATATGTACATATTGCCCGTCACTTTCATTTTAAAATTGGAATAAGTCGTAACAAAGTAGAGGTACTGGAAAGTGTTTCTAGAAAGATCAAATTAGAGCTTGTGTTTAAGTATTTCATTTACATTGAAAAGAAATTAATAATTTAATTAATTTGAGGGGTATAAATTAATAATTTAGTTTTAATAAAAAAATTTTTATAGTATAATTATATTTTAATGGGGGTTAAAGTATATTTTATAGAAAAAATTATAAATTTTATAGAAAATTAGTATTGTGAGAGAATTTTGAAATATTTTAAAAATTAATTTAACAAAAAGTAAATTTTATTTATTGTATCTTGTGTATCAGAGTTTATTAAAAATAATTTTTAATGAAAAAATTCTCGAATTTAAAAGAGATAATTAATTATAAAAGTTATTGTGGCAAAAATATTTTTAATAATTAATTTGAAATGAAATGTTAATCGTTTTTAAATATATCTAGTTTTTTTAGAAATGAATTTAATTTAGGATTTATATTAAAAAAAGTTTTATATTTAATTTTTTTTTGTATAAATTTAATATTTTAGGGGATAAGCTTTAAATTAAAAAGTTATAATTTTAATTACTACAAAATTATTAAATTTTTTAAAATTTATATTGTTTATAAATTATATTTTTTTATAAAAAAATTTATTATAGAAATAATTTTTACTTAAATTTAATTTTTTATAAAAAAATATTTTTTAATTAATAAAAAATAGTTATAATGATAAAATTAGTATAAAAATATTATAATAATGTTAATTAAATACATTATTAGGTAAAAATATTATATAAATAACATATATGTAAAGTAATTTAAAGGAATTCGGCAAATATTTATGTTCACTTGTTTAACAAAAACATGTCTTTTTGATAATAATTTAAAGTCGAATCTGCCCACTGATAATTTATTAAAGGGCTGCAGTATATTGACTGTACAAAGGTAGCATAATCATTAGTCTTTTAATTGGAGACTTGTATGAAGGATTTGATGAGATATAGACTGTCTCTAAATTAAATTTAGAATTTAATTTTTTAGTTAAAAAGCTAAAATAATTTTAAAAGACGAGAAGACCCTATAGAGTTTTATAATTATTTAAATTTTAATTTTTTATTAATTTTAAAATAAAAATTTTTTTAATTATTTTGTTGGGGTGATAGAAAAATTAAAAAAACTTTTTTTTTTTATTTAACATAAATAAGTGAATAATTGATCCATAATTTATGATTAAAAGAATAAATTACCTTAGGGATAACAGCGTAATTTTTTTTTTTAGTTCATATAAGAAAAAAAGTTTGCGACCTCGATGTTGGATTAAGATAAAATTTAAATGCAGAAGTTTAAAATTTTGATCTGTTCGATCATTAAAATCTTACATGATCTGAGTTCAAACCGGTGTAAGCCAGGTTGGTTTCTATCTTTAGAAAAATAAAATATTTTAGTACGAAAGGATCAAATATTTAAAATAATTTTAATTTAGGAATTTTATTAATTATATGTATATTTTATTAATTATATACTATTTTGACAGATAAATGTGATGATTTTAGAAGTCATTTATATATAATTTAATTATATATTTAGTATATGATAATAATAGATATAATTAATATTTTAGTTGGTATATTAATTTTAATTGTTGGGGTAATAATTGGGGTAGCCTTTTTAACTTTATTAGAACGAAAGGTTTTAGGTTATATTCAAATTCGTAAAGGTCCGAATAAAGTAGGATTTATGGGTTTATTACAACCTTTTTCAGACGCTATTAAATTATTTACTAAAGAACAAACTTATTTAAATTATTCTAATTATTTATCTTATTATTTTTCTCCTATTGTAAGATTTATTTTATCGTTGATAATTTGAATATTAATTCCTTATTATTTTAATATAATTAGTTTTAATTTAGGGGTTTTATTTTTTTTATGTTGTACAAGTTTAGGGGTTTATACTTTAATAGTAGCTGGTTGAGCTTCGAATTCAAATTATTCTTTATTAGGGGGATTACGAGCTGTAGCTCAAACTATTTCTTATGAAGTTAGTATAAGATTGATTTTATTATCTTGTATTGTTTTAGTGATAGATTTTAATTTATTAAAATTTATATATTATCAGTCTTTGGTTTGATTTATGTTTATAATATTACCTTTAAGATTATGTTGACTATCTTCAAGATTAGCTGAAACTAATCGTACTCCCTTTGATTTTGCGGAGGGTGAGAGAGAGTTAGTTTCAGGGTTTAATATTGAATATAGAAGAGGAGGATTTGCATTGATTTTTTTAGCTGAATATGCTAGAATTTTATTTATAAGTTTATTATTTGTGTTAATTTATTTAGGGGGTTATAATTTAAATTTATTATTTTATTTAAAGGTAGTTTTTGTGTCTTTTTTTTTTATTTGAGTTCGGGGTACTTTACCTCGTTATCGTTATGATAAATTAATGTATTTATCTTGAAAAACATATTTACCTGTTTCTTTAAATTTTTTAATATTATTTATTGGTTTAAAGATTTATTTAAATTAATAATATATTTTTAGTATAAAAAAATTAATAGAATATAATAATTCTTTCTTAAGTTTTCAAAACAAATGCTTTTACAAGCTCATTAATTTAAATTAAAAAATTAGTTTATCTCATATTTTATTAATAATAGGATTAATAATAAAATAGGAAAAATATAATACAGTTAGGATTTGTCCAGTAATTACATAAGGGTCTTCAACAGGTCGGGCTCCAATTCAAGTTAATAGAATTACTCTTGATACCATAGATCAAAATAATAGTTGATTAATTGGGTAGAATTGAATTCCTTGGATTTTTTTATTAAATGTTATAGGTAAAATAACTAAGATTAAAATAGATAATACAAGTGCAATAACTCCTCCTAATTTATTTGGAATTGATCGTAAAATAGCATAAGCAAATAAAAAATATCATTCAGGTTGAATATGAATTGGTGTTACTAATGGATTAGCTGGAATAAAATTATCTGGATCTCCTAATAAGTAGGGATTAGTTAATGTTAATATAATTAAAATAAATAATAATGTAATAAATCCAATTAAATCTTTAAATGTAAAAAATGGATGAAATGGAATTTTATCAAGGTTTCTATTAATACCTAGGGGGTTATTAGATCCTGTTTGGTGTAAAAATAATAAGTGAATTATTGTTAATATTAAGATGATAAAGGGGAATAGAAAATGAAATGAATAAAATCGGGTAAGAGTTGCATTATCGACTGCAAAGCCCCCTCAAATTCATTGAACTAATATAGTTCCTAAGTAAGGAATTGCAGATAGGAGGTTAGTAATAACTGTTGCCCCTCAAAAAGATATTTGACCTCAGGGTAGGACATAACCTATAAAAGCAGTTGCTATTAAAAGAAATAAAATTATTACTCCAACTATTCAAGTATATTTTAGGTTGAATGATTCATAATAGATTCCTCGTCCAATATGAAGGTAAATACAAATAAAAAAAAAAGAAGCTCCATTTGCATGTAAAGTTCGAATTAATCATCCATAGTTTACATTTCGACAAATATAGTTAACACTATAAAATGCTAATTCAATATTTGCTGTATAATATATTGTTAAAAATAATCCAGTTACAATTTGAATACCTAAACATATGGCAAGTAGAGATCCAAAATTTCATCAGGATGAAATATTTGATGGGGTTGGTAAATCAATAAGGGAATTATTAATAATTTTGAAAATAGGGTGAGTTTTTCGTAACGGTATAAATTTATTTATCATTAGTTAAAATATTATTCGAAGAGGTCCATAAAAAATATTAGTAATTTTTACTACAGCAATTAATGTAATAAATAAATAAATAATTATTATTATTATAAATAAATAAGTTTGTTTATTATATAATTTAGTTAAATTAATATTATTTTCATTATTAAAAAATAAGAAATAATTAAAGAAATTATTTAATTCATAATTATTAAAGGATAAATTTATTCAATTTAAATTATATATGTTTATTAATCTTAGTCTAATAATAATAGTAATTATAGTTAAAAAAATAAAATTATTAATAAAAGATATTTTAAATAATTCATTTGATGCAATTCTTGATACATAAATAAATAAAACTAATAATCCTCCTAAAAATGTTAAAAATAAGATATAAGAAAATCAATATGTATTAATTAATATTCCTGATAATATACAAATTAAAAGAGTTTGAATTAAAATTATTAATCCTATTGATAAAGGATGATTTAAAAAAAATATAATTAATGAGATAAAAGTTAATATTAATGATAAAAATATTTTAGTGATTTCAAAGAGTAGTTTAAAAAAAATAATAATTTTGGAGATTATTGATAAAGATTTTTCTTTTTCTTTGAAGTTTTTAAAGAAGTTTCTTATTTTTGATTTACAAGACCAATGTTTTATATTTAAACTATAAAAACTATTAATGATAAATATATGAATAGTTATTTTTTTAATGTATATAATTGGTAATATAATTTTTGTTTCTAAACATAAACATCTATTAATTATATTATTAAGATTAGAATTTATTGTATTAAGAATTTATTTTATATTATTATTATACTTAAGATTTATTGAATTTGATATATATATATTAATAGTTTTTTTAGTCTTTTCTGTTTGTGAGGGTGCTTTAGGGTTATCTATTTTAGTTTCTATAATTCGTACTCATGGGAATGATTATTTTCAAAGATTTAATTTATTATAAATGATAAAGTTTTTAATAATAATAATATTTATAATTCCTTTATGTTTTATAAAAAATATATTTTGAATGGTTCAATTATCTTTATTTTTATTAATATTTTTTTTTTTTAATTTAAGAGTAGGGGTGGGAGTTTGTAATTTAAGTTATATAATAGGATGTGATATTATTTCCTTTGGTTTAATTTTATTAAGAATTTGAATTTGTTGTTTAATAATTATAGCAAGAGAAAAGTTATACAAATATAATTTTTACGTATCTTTTTTTTTATTAAATATTATTTTTTTATTAGTTATATTATATTTAACTTTTTCTATGATAAATTTATTTATATTTTATTTATTTTTTGAGGGGAGTTTAATTCCAACATTAATGTTAATTATTGGTTGGGGTTATCAACCTGAACGTATTCAAGCTGGTATATATCTTTTATTTTATACTTTATTTGCTTCTTTACCTTTATTATTAGGAATTTTTTATATTTTTAGTAATATAAATTGTATAATGATATATTTTTTAAAATTTTATGATTATAATTTATATATTTTATATGTTTCTTTAGTATTAGCTTTTTTAGTTAAAATACCTATATATTTTGTTCATTTATGATTACCTAAGGCCCATGTGGAAGCTCCAGTTTCAGGCTCTATAATTTTAGCGGGTATTATATTAAAGTTAGGGGGTTATGGGCTTTTACGAGTTATAATTGTTATAGAGAAAATTGCTTTAAAATTAAATTTTATTTGAATTATTATTAGATTAATTGGTGGGGTTTATATTAGATTAAAATGTTTTTGTCAAGTGGATATAAAATCTTTGATTGCTTATTCTTCTGTTGCCCATATAGGGTTAGTTATTGGTGGTATTATAACACTAAATTATTGGGGTTATTTAGGTTCTTATGTTTTAATAATTGGTCACGGTCTATGTTCTTCTGGTTTATTTTGTTTAGCTAATATTAATTTTGAGCGTTTAAATAGACGAAGATTATTTTTGAATAAGGGAATAATAAGATTTATACCTTCTATAAGATTATGATGATTCTTATTACTTTCAGCTGCTATAGCAGCTCCCCCAACAATAAATTTATTAGGGGAAATTATATTAATTAATAGATTAGTAAGATGATCTTGATTAACTATATTTATATTAATATTAATTTCTTTTTTAAGAGCTGGTTATAGATTATATCTTTATTCATATACCCAACATGGGAAGTATAGTTTAAGATTATATAGATTTAGAATAGGATTATCTCGAGAATATTTATTATTAATATTACATTGATTACCTTTAAACATATTAATTTTAAAGATTGATTATTTTATACTTTGATTTTATTTGAATAATTTATAATAAAATATTGATTTGTGGTATCAAAAAAGTGAGAGATTCATTTCAAATTATTAATAAAAGATTTTCTATTTGTTTCATTAGTTTTTTTTTTTTATTTTTTTTTAGTATAATAAATTTTTTTTTTATAGTTTATTTTATAATAAATAATATTGTTGTATTTTTAGAGTGAGATTTAATTTCTTTTAATTCGATGAATATTGTTATATCTATTTTAATTGATTGAATATCTTTATTATTTATAATATTTGTTTCTTTAATTTCATCATCTGTTATTTATTATAGAAAAGGTTATATGAGTTCTGAGATTAATCTTAATCGATTTATTATTTTGGTATTATTATTTGTTCTATCTATAATTTTATTGATTATTAGTCCAAATATTATTAGAATTTTTTTAGGGTGAGATGGTTTAGGTTTAGTATCTTATTGTTTAGTTATTTATTATCAAAATGTTAAGTCTTTTAATGCTGGTATATTAACAGCTTTATCTAATCGTATTGGGGATGTTTTTATTTTAATAGTTATTTCTTGAATGGTAAATTATGGTAGTTGAAATTATATTTTTTATTTAAATTTTATAAGTAATGATTTTTCTATAAAGTTTATTGGGTTTATAATTATTATAGCCGCTATAACAAAGAGAGCTCAAATTCCTTTTAGATCTTGATTACCGGCTGCTATAGCAGCCCCAACACCAGTTTCAGCTTTAGTTCATTCTTCAACTTTAGTTACAGCTGGGGTTTATTTATTAATTCGATTTAATGATTTATTAATTAATATATTTTTTTTAAAAATTTTATTATTATTATCTTCATTAACTATATTTATGGCCGGTATTTCTGCTAATTATGAATTTGACTTAAAAAAAATTATTGCTTTATCAACTTTAAGACAATTAGGTTTAATAATAAGAATTTTAAGAATGGGAATACCTGATTTGGCTTTTTTTCATTTGCTTACTCATGCTATATTTAAAGCTTTATTATTTATATGTGCTGGGATTATTATTCATATAATAAATGATAATCAAGATATTCGTTTTATGGGGGGTATTAGATTATATATTCCTTTAACTTCCTTATGTATAAATATTTCTAATTTAGCTTTATGTGGGATTCCTTTTTTAGCTGGGTTTTATTCAAAAGATTTAATTTTAGAAATAGTTAGAATAAGAAATTTAAATTTATTAATTTTTTATTTATATTATTTTTCTACAGGTTTAACAATATTTTATACAATTCGTTTATTAATATATTTAATAATTAATGATTATAATTTATTATCAATTTATAATTTATATGAAGAAGATTATTCTATATTAAAGAGAATGTTTATATTATTGATAATAAGAGTTTTAGTTGGTAGTATATTAAGATGAATAATTTTTCCTTATCCTTATATAATTTATTTACCTTTAATATTAAAATTAATAGTATTATATGTAAGTTTTATTGGAATATTAATAGGTTATATTATTAGAAATATAAATATTTATTCTATAAATAAATTTATAATAAGATATGAAATTAGAAATTTTTTAAGTTTAATGTGATTTATACCTAATTTATCTACTTATGGTTTAAATTATTTTTTTATAAATTTTAGAGTAAAGTTAGTTAAAAATATTGACATGGGTTGAAGAGAGTTATATAGAGGTCAGGGTATATTTAAAATTATTAAGAGTTATTCTATTTATAATATATTATTTCAAATAAATAATTTAAAAATTTATTTATTTAGTTTTATTTTATGGGTTATAATTTATTTTATTATATTAATTATTAATTATTAATTATTTAAATAGCTTAAAAATTAGAGTATAATATTGAAGATATTAGGGTGATTGATAAAATCTTTAAATAATATATATATATATATATATATATATATATATATATATATATTTATAAAAAAAATTTTTTTATTTTTACAATGAAAATGTAATGTTTTATATAAACTATATAAATTAAGAAATATTAATGAATTTAATCACTATAAATTAAGTTAGCAGCTTAATTATATTATATTTCATTAAAAATTTTAATTGGAATTTTTTATTCAATAATATCATTAACAGTGATATACCTCTATTTTGGTTTCAATTAATTATGGTTAAATAAGGAGGGTTTATACTCTTTCTTTTAAGTCGAAATTAAATGCAAAATTGCTTCTTATTTTAAGATAAATTGAATGAATCAATATTTTTTGAATGCAAATCAAATGTTTTTATAAACTATAATCCTAGTTTAGTTAGTTCAATTTAATATATTTTGGTTTCATTCATGATATAAACCAATTAATAATATTAATAAAAAAAAAAAACTAGTTTTTGTTCAAATAGTAAAATTAACTAGGTTAAAAGATGAAATTATAGGGAAAATTAAAGCAATTTCTACATCAAAAATTAAGAAAATTACGGTAATTAAAAAAAAATGTAAAGAAAAGGGATTACGAGCTGAAGATTTAGGGTCAAATCCACATTCAAAGGGTGAGCATTTTTCTCGGTCTTTGAATGATTTTTTTGATAAAATTAGAGATAAAATTATAATAATATTAGAAAGAATAATAATGATGATAGATAATAAAAGTAATAAGATAATTATTTATATTAAATTTGTTTTTAATCTTTTTGATTGGAAGTCAAATATACTAAATATATTATATAAATAATTAATTACCTCATCAATAAATGGAAATATAAAGGAATAATCATACTACATCTACAAAATGTCAATATCATGCTGCAGCTTCGAATCCAAAATGATGTTTACTAGAAAAATGATTTATGATGTGACGGTAAAAACATGTGAATAAAAAAATTGTTCCGATAATTACATGTAAACCATGAAATCCTGTAGCTATAAAGAAAGTAGATCCATAAACTCTATCTGCGATAGTGAATGGGGCTTCATAATATTCATATCCTTGTAAAATAGTGAAGTAAATACCTAATAAGACTGTAATTAATAAGCTTTGTTTAGTTTGTGAAAAATTATTTTCTATTAATGCATGATGAGCTCATGTTACTGTAACTCCTGAAGTAATTAAGATAATAGTATTAAGAAGGGGGATTTGAAAGGGGTTAAATGGTATAATATTTTGAGGAGGTCAACTAACTCCGATTTCAATATTAGGAGATAAACTTCTATGGAAGAAAGCTCAGAAAAAAGAAACAAAAAAAAAAACTTCAGAGATAATAAATAAGATTATTCCTCATCGTAGACCTTTTGAGACAGAGATTGTATGTTTACCTTGAAGAGTACCTTCTCGACAAATATCTCGTCATCATTGATATATTGTTAAAATAACAATAATATATCCTAGAATTAATAAGTTTATGTTAAAGTCATGAAATCATTTTACTATTCCTGTAACAAGAGTTATAACTCCAATAGCTCCAGTTAAAGGTCAAGGTCTATAATCAACTAAGTGGTAAGGGTGGTTATGTGTTATCATTTATAATAAAAATATTAAATTAATTAACTTCATTAGAGTAAAGAGTTCTTAAAATAGAAATAACATAAGCTTGAATAATAGCTACTGCTGATTCTAATGTTAATAGAAGAATTTGAATAAAAACTAATATAATTACAAGATAATTAGGTATATTAATTCCAGTACTTCTTAATAAAGTTAAGAGTAAATGCCCTGCAATTATATTAGCAGTTAATCGTACAGATAAAGTTCCAGGTCGAATAACATTTCTAATTGTTTCAATTAATACTATAAAAGGTATTAAGATAGTTGGAGTTCCTTGGGGAATTATATGAATAAATATGTGGTTATAGTTATTAATTCAACCATAAAATATAAATCTTAATCATAAGGATAGAGTAATAGATAGAGAAATAGTTAAATGACTAGTTCTTGTAAAAATATAGGGAAATAGCCCTAAAAAATTATTAAATAATACAAATGAAAAAATTGAAATAAAGATAAATGTTGATCCGTTAAATCTATTAGGACCTAAAAGATTTTTAAATTCACCATGTAACTTTGAAATAATTATTCTTCAGAAAATATAATGGCGGTTAGGAATAAGTCAAAATGAATAAGGAATAAATAATAATCCTAAGAATGTTCTAAGTCAATTTAAAGGAATATTAAATAGATTAGTAGAGGGATCAAAAATAGAAAATAAATTACTTATCATTTTCAAATTAAGTTTTTATTTGATTTAGAGGAATAATTAATTTTATTTTTATTATCTTTATTAATATTATAAATATAATAATTTATAATATTAAATAAAATAAAAATTAAAATAAATAAAACAAAAGAAATAATTCAATTAATTGGTATTATTTGAGGAATAAAAGAATATTAATAATATAATAATTTAAATTTGACATATTTATGTTATGCTTTAACTAATTCTTTAAATTCATTAGAAGTAAATGTTATCTTACTATAAAATGGTTTAAGAGACCAGTACTTACTTTCAGTCATCTAATGAAGAATAATTATTTACTCAATTAATAAAATTTTTAATAGAGATACTTTCAATTACAATAGGTATAAAACTATGATTAGCTCCGCAAATTTCAGAACATTGACCATAGAAGATTCCAGGTCGATTAATAAAAAAATTTGTTTGATTTAAACGACCAGGATTAGCATCAACTTTAACCCCTAAAGATGGAATAGTTCAAGAGTGAATAACATCTGTGGCAGTAACTAAAATGCGAATTTGGTTGTTTATAGGTAAAGTAATTCGATTATCAACATCAAGAAGACGAAAATTATCGTTTTTTAGGTCAGGAGATTGAATTATATAAGAGTCAAATTCAATATTACCAAAATCTGAATATTCATAACTTCAATATCATTGATGTCCAATAGATTTTAAGGTAATTAATGGATTATTTAATTCATCTAATAAATATAATAATCGAAGAGATGGTAGAGCAATAAAAATTAAAGTAATTGCTGGTAAAATAGTTCAAATTAATTCAATTATTTGACCTTCTAGTAAAAATCGATTAATAAATTTATTAAAAAATAAACTTATTATTAAGTAACCTACTAAAATAGTAATTATAATTAAGATAATTAAAGTGTGATCATGAAAGAAAATAATTTGTTCTATAAGAGGGGAAGCCCCATTTTGAAAATTAAGATTTGATCATGTTGCCATTTCTAAAAAAAGGATAATCCTTTATAAATGGGGTTTAAATCCATTACATATAATCTGCCATATTAGAAATTTCTTAAAATAGGTAATTCATTATATGAATGTTCAGCTGGGGGTAAATTTTGATATCATTCAATAGAAGAAGGTATATTAAGGGAGAAAAGTACTATTCGTTGATTAATTATAGATTCTCAAATAATTATTATTATTATTATTATTGATAAAAGAGAAATATAAGACCCAAAAGAGGAAATAATATTTCAAGAGATATAACTATCAGGATAGTCTGAATAACGACGAGGTATTCCAGCTAATCCTAAAAAATGTTGGGGGAAAAAAGTTAGATTTACCCCTAAGAATATTGAAATAAATTGAATTTTTAATAAGTAAGGATTAAGAGATAATCCTGTAAATAATGGGTATCAGTGAACAAATCCTGCTAAAATAGCAAATACTGCTCCTATGGATAATACATAGTGGAAGTGGGCTACAACATAATAAGTATCATGTAAAGTAATATCAATAGAAGAATTAGCTAAGATAACTCCTGTTAATCCTCCAACAGTAAATAAAAATACAAATCCTAATCTTCATAATATAGAAGGACTATAATTAATTTGTGTTCCGTGAAGAGTAGCTAATCATCTGAAAATTTTAATTCCTGTAGGTACTGCAATAATTATAGTAGCTGAGGTGAAATATGCACGAGTATCAATATCTATTCCCACAGTAAATATATGATGAGCTCATACAATAAATCCTAATAATCCAATTGCTATTATAGCATAAATTATTCCTAAACATCCAAAAGTTTCCTTTTTACCTCTTTCTTGAGAAATAATATGAGAAATTATTCCAAATCCTGGTAAAATTAAAATATAAACCTCAGGATGTCCAAAAAATCAAAATAAGTGTTGATAAAGGATAGGATCTCCTCCTCCAGCAGGATCAAAGAAAGAGGTATTAAGATTACGATCTGTTAGTAATATAGTAATAGCTCCAGCTAATACTGGTAAAGAAAGAAGAAGTAATAAAGCAGTAATTCCTACGGCTCAAACAAATAAAGGTATTTGATCAAATGATAAGTTATTAACTCGTATGTTAATAATAGTTGTAATAAAATTAATAGCCCCTAAAATAGAGGAAATACCAGCTAAGTGTAGAGAGAAAATTGCTAAATCAACAGATGAACCTTGATGGGCAATATTAGCTGAAAGAGGGGGGTAAACTGTTCATCCTGTTCCTGCTCCATTTTCTACAATTCTACTTGAAATTAGTAAAGTTAAAGAAGGGGGTAATAATCAAAAACTTATATTATTTAATCGTGGGAAAGCTATATCTGGTGCACCTAATATTAAAGGTACTAATCAATTTCCAAATCCTCCAATTATAATTGGTATTACTATAAAAAAAATTATAATAAAAGCATGAGCTGTAACAATAGTATTATAAATTTGATCATCTCCAATTAATGAGCCCGGATTTCCTAATTCAGTTCGAATTAATAAACTTAAAGAAGTTCCGACTATACCTGCTCAAATTCCAAAAATAAAATATAATGTTCCAATATCCTTATGATTAGTTGAATAAAGTCATTTTCGCTAATAAAATGGCTGAGTTAAATAAGCGATAAATTGTAAATTTATTAACGAGAAATTTCTCTTTTATTAGTCTTATATTCAATATAATGATTTAAAATTGCAAATTTTAAGGAGTAAGAAAATTACTAAGGCTTAAAGAAATTTTCTTTATAAATAATTTTGAAGATTATTAGTTTAATTTAACTTAAAACCTTAAATAAAAAAAAAAGTACTTAAGATTATTCCTATTAAAGAAATTAAATTAAATGTTATAATAATATTAAAATAATTATTTTTAATTGAAATTTTAATTCATTTTAATTTTAAATAATTAAATATAATAGAAGAATAAATAACTCGAATATAATAAAATAAAGTAATTAAACTTGTTAAAATAAAAATAAATGTTAATAAATAAAATTTTTTTAAAATTAAAAAATTAATGATAGTTCACTTAGGAAAAAATCCTATAAAAGGGGGTAATCCCCCCAAAGAAAGAAAATTTATTGATAGTATAAATTTAATTAAAAAATTTATGTTAAAAATAAATAATTGATTAATAAAATAAATATTTATTATATAAAAAAAAAAACATATAATACTAATTAAAAAAGTATAAATAGTAAAATATATTAAAAATAAAGTTTGTCTAATTAAAATTGAGGCTATTATTCATCCTAAATTATTAATTGAGGAAAAAGACATTAATTTTCGTAGGGATACTTGATTAATACCTCCAATAGCTCCAATAATAGTGTTAGAAATTATAATAATAAATAAGAAATTTTTATTTATATAATATGATAATAAAATTATGGGGGTAATTTTTTGTCAAGATATTAAAATAAAACAATTTAATCATGATAATCCTTCAATAATATTGGGGAATCAAAAATGAAAGGGGGCAGATCCTATTTTTATTAATATAGAAGAGTTAATTAAAATAGAAAATAAATTATTTATTTCAAAATTTTTAAGTAAGATTATTTTTAATAAAATTGCAAATAAAAAATTAATTGAAGCGATAGATTGGGTTAAGAAATATTTTAAAGCTGCTTCGGAGGATATAAGATTATTAGAATTAGAAATTAGGGGGATAAATCTTAAAAGATTAATTTCTAAGCCAATTCAACATCCCATTCATGAATTTGATGAAATAGCAATCAAAGTTCTTATAATTAAACAAAAAAAAAAAAATATTTTATTAGAATTAATATTAAATAAAATAAAAAATAATTCGTATTAATAAAAAAATTAAAAATTTTAAATATTAAAAATTAAATTATTTTTATAAATATATATATATATATATATATATATATATATATATATATATTTTAGTGTAAGATGCACAATAATTTTTGATATTATTAGATATAGTTTAATTCTATAAAATATAATAAAGGTAATCAATTACATAATTTATCCTATCAGAATAATCCTTTTATCAGGCACTTTATTTCTTAAAAAAAAGGATTTCCTATATATTTGGGGTATGAACCCAAAAGCTTAATTTAGCTTATTTTTAA